TTCCATCTATATCTATTTTGTATCGTTTTGGCGGCATGGCCGAGTGGTAAGGCGGGGGACTGCAAATCCTTTTTCCCCAGTTCAAATCCGGGTGTCGCCTGATTAACAAAAGACTCGGAATCTCTTACCCTCCTAATAGAACTCACTAAATTCTTGCCCGGCAGAAGCAGAGGTAAGGAGCGAGGACTGTCGATACTGGATTTTAAGAATCAGGGGAGGGGGTTCTATAAAAGACTTTCAATTATTTCTTCAAAAATCCGGGTGTGTCCCAAACCGGTATCATACCAATACAATATGAATAAAGAAATACTCACTTATTACTGATGCGCTCAGGCTATTGATTTGATTTCTCAATCGAATCAAATCTATAGTAAGATTCAATTGTGAGATTCAGAACTACGAAAGTCGGGGACCGTAAATCCGTGTATACAAAGGAAGGTTCCTAAGGGACTGTAAATCCTTGCTCCTAGGATCCAAGTAGGTATTATAGGTAGGAAGGACTCTAAATACTTCCTAATTACCTCACCCTACTGGTGTTTACTGACTGAGTCTTGAATTAGATTGGGTAGACTGATGGAGAATCAAATTAGGAGTTGTGGAAAGAACTGAAGATACTTTGTATCCAGACAAACTTACGAGAGTCTCTGAGTGCTCAGGTTTTCAATTTTCAATTAATATTAATATTGTATGGGTGATTGCCTTTTATAGAATATTTATAGAATAAAAGTAGAAAAAAAAAAAAAATTATTTCTTTGGGGTAACCCTGCCAAGAATGTAATAGGGCGTCTTCCAATTGTTTCACAGAAGTAGAGACAGTAAGGCTTAGATGGGAGATAGGGATATGTGATAGATAGTTATCTATCTTGATGGTATATTTTTTTTTTTTCTACTTTTGTTTATGAAAGGCAACAAAACAAACAATAGGCCTTACTATTCCTACATGTTCCATTAGTAACATCCCCTTGAGACTCCCAAGGAGGTAACTACGTATCTTGCTTGTACTTAGTGCTTCCCGATTCCACCAGAAATCATATAGGGACTTGTTACGAGTGTATTCATTGGGTTGGTTCATCAATAACGTTAGGTCACAATCCCATTTTGACTCTGCACCATTGATTCCACTATTATTAGTGATCAATAATGGAATAATTCCTTTATATTCATAGAGATAGGGGACACAATTCACATGGATATAGTAAGTCTCGCTTGGGCTGCTTTAATGGTAGTCTTTACATTTTCCCTCTCACTCGTAGTATGGGGAAGAAGTGGACTCTAGGGGTACTACTAATTGAGTAATCGAATTGTATCAATTGTTTAATAGATCGTTCTGCAAAGCGTTTTAAAATCAAAATATCTCCACTTCATAAATTCTATTGGAATCCTAAGAACCTTTTGATCAAACAAATATTTCAACGACTGGATTCCCAATGGGAAATTTTTCCAACCGAATTCTTGCTAAATATTCTATTTTGAGGAACCGGCTCTTACTAGAATTATGCATATTACAATGAGGAGCAGCCAACCCCTATTTTTTTTTTTGATTTGTTTCCCTCTTCTCTTTGCTGTTCAAAGAAGAAGCTATTCTTCTATTACGTAGATATGTACTTTCTACCGAGGCGACATAGACATAGTCGTTGTCCAAAGAAAAGAGGTATTACGAATAACATAATAAAATCTTGCGGGTATGCGTACTTACCATTTTGTTTTATACTCCTAGGAATCTTATTTATGCTTTATTGACTCGCCTCATGTCATGGTTCAAGCATGAAAAATCGGTGGGGTCTACCACATCCTTTTCAAAATCCGAAGAAGCTACTATAGAACTCTTTGGATCATCTGTTAACGGATCAATCAATTACTTCTTCGTAATGCTAAAAAAAAGGGCTTGGTTTTCTTTTATAGAATATATGCCTATGCCCATACTATTCTTCCTCCATTGATTCTTTCGATGGATCCGGAGATTCATATTGAAAATAATTAGAAACCCAGGAATTAGAAGAGTTGACGTTCGATTATTTCAGATTGATCGGGATCAATACAAATTGATGTAGCAAAGAAATAGAATTGGAGTGCTATTTACATGTACATATATATATATGATATGTAGGTATATATTGTGGATTGATTTATATCAAGCCCATATCTTTCTACAATAATAGATAGTGTGGTAGAAAGAACTATATGAACCTTTCTACCATACTATCTCATATACTGCTGACTCCAACCCGATCATTTCATTTAAGACTTGGAATTTGAATCCCTTTCTTCAATCGTTGATAAGAACTAATAAGTCAAGTTTCATTCAAATTAATCACTTTGACTAACTGTTTTTACGTAGATGATAAGTAAAAAAGCAGTAGGAACTAGAATGAACAGCGCAGTAGCAATAAATGCGAGAATATTGACTTCCATAATCTCATCGTTTTTTTGCTTCGCAATAACTCGGGATCTAATCCCATAGAGATGATAAGTCTTTCTCCTGTAAATTCAATGGCATGGA